TACTAAAGAAGGCTCGACCCACCCTTTTTTGTTTCCCTCTTTACTTTTCCTGCTCAAAGGGGGAATTTTTTAAGTGTATACGTTATTTCTATGAGAAAAAATGAAACTTAGACATAGTAGTTGTTTAACGAAATACTATGCATAAGAAGATCTTGCCTTGGGCGAGTCACCTATTGCGCACTTACCGATTTTTTATTTCGAAATTGAATTTCTACTTTCTCGATCGGGGGTTCAAGCATTAAAAATTTGTGAGGTTTATTATTTCTTATATTAAATATTTATTCACTTTCAAATCCGAAGAAGTGCCCATCCTGTCAAAGAATCAACAAAGGAAAAGCATTACGACTCTTTAATAGATGCCCATAATGCTTTTCCTTTGTTGATTCTTTCGATGGATCACAAGACTCAGATTGCAAATAAAAAGAAATCTAGAAATTCAAACTATAAAGTAAGACAAGACAATTATTTAATATTGATCGAAAAAAAGAGGTATCAAAAAAGTGAATGGGTTCTATGTAAATTCCATATCCTTTATTATCTTGATACATATATAAAGATAATATTGTAGATTGATCGACACTAAGTCCCTTTCTTTATTCTAAAGTACAACTTTATACACTACAATAACACTAATAGATAGTATGGTAAGAAAGAAATAGATATTTTTTTCTTACTATACTTATAGTATAGTATCGGATCTGATAGAATACTGTCGATTCTAGTCCGCTCATTTCATTTAAGACTCAAAATTGGAATCATTTTTTTTTCTTCAATCATTGATAAGAACTCAGAAGTAAACATTAATTAAAATTAATTAATCCTTTTGATTTTTATTTTGACTTTCTGTTTTTACATAAATGATAAGCAGAAAAGCAGTAGGAACTAGAATGAACAGTGCAGTAGCAATAAATGCAAGAATATTTACTTCCATAATTTCATCTTTTTTTTACTTCACAATAACTCGGGATTTAATCCCATAGAGATGATAAATCTTTCGACTGTAAATTCTTAAATTCAATGAATGAATTATCTCTCAATGATTTTGAATCGGATCAATATCATGAATAACAATATCTGAGCTATCAAATAAATTCGTCGTCGCGAATTGAATAGTATAACATAGGAAGATCTTTTATCCATACTGAATCCAAAATAGGATTCCCGGTCCAATAAAAAATTACTTTTGAATGAAATCTATTTTTTATACTTCACATTAGCAATTGAGGTTACACAAACAAAACCGGAGCCATAAAGGGAGACTTTTTAAGTTGGAAAAGTATTCTATCGGGGGAATTCTGTTAAATTCATTTTGTATTGTACAAGAAAAGAATTCCATTTTTGTATGTGCGCTTAAGAAACATATAGTCCTCTATTCCATCGCAAAAACAGATTCAGTATCTCTTGGAATACTGACTTTAGTGCTACCATCAATTGTACAAATCTACATAGGTCTTTCTAATACCAATCAGTACTACTTGAAGTAATGAAAATCCTCCTATTTGTTTGATGAGAAAGGCAAAACGAAAGGGAAAGAAAAAAGAACCCCCCTGGGAATGAAATTTTACTTCCTGCTCCCCTGTTGACAGAAAAAGGAAAGATGATTGATCTACTTATTGAATCTGTCGGGACTGACGGGGCTCGAACCCGTAGCTTCCGCCTTGACAGGGCGGTGCTCTGGCCAATTGAACTACAATCCCAGGGAAATAAGGGATCGAGCAGAAAATTTGATTCTGTTTTTATTCGTCCGTATCGGGTATTTCTGAAGGACGGGGGGGTTATATCATCTCATGGTATATTGGTGAATTGTTGGGCCGAGCTGGATTTGAACCAGCGTAGACATATTGCCAACGAATTTACAGTCCGTCCCCATTAACCGCTCGGGCATCGACCCAGACCCAAGAAGAACCTCTTTGTTTTGGTGCTTCGGGGTATATTGGTAATCCATAATATGATCAACTTACCTTTGTAGTACCCCCTACCCCCAGGGGAAGTCGAATCCCCGTTGCCTCCTTGAAAGAGAGATGTCCTAAACCGCTAGACGATAGGGGCGGCATATTTGCCTAACGTCTATCCGATGCCCATTGTATGAACCGCTTCTTCCAGTTGTCAATCAACTCTACCGATATGATTTGAATAAGATAAGAATCAATGGTTAATAGAATAAGAAAAAAAGAGTAGTTAATAGAATAAATCAATTAAGAAAAGGACTCTTAATTCATATTAATAAAATTAATAAAAAAATATAGAGTATAGAAATAATACGGAAGGGAAGATAGGATTCTTTTAGGGAGGGGTTGGTCCACCAGAAAATAAAAAGAAAGGGGGCTCCCACTACGGAAATTAACAAAAAAATAAGATAAGGGGGATCAAGAAGTTATCGAAAAATTTTTATATTCCTAGAAAAAGAATTATTTAGTTCAGGGATCCAGGGACAAGTAGAATTTATTCATCACATGATTCGATGAAATTTATTGAATATATGTCGAATTGAGAGGTGTAC